TATTCTTCAAATCCAAAAAATTTATCTTCTTTTATATATAGGTCGTCAATTCGGCATTGGATAAAAAGTGTGATAAACCAGTTTTCCAGTAAACGTTTCAAATTATTTTATCGATATGAGTGTTCTATATCAGATAAATTACCAAGTATTAATTTTGAAACCATCTCCTACTAGCATAGTGGTAGAAAGAGTACCTTCTTGTGCCTCGACTTCAAAGGGTTTACCTTTAACCATGTTAATAGGCCCGCATTATTGGCTAATAGAGAATCAAAGTTGATTTACCAATGAATCACGAAATGCTATGGTTCTTACATATGATTTCTTAATTTATTCAGAAGTAATTCGTCGAGATCGTGCACCTTTCTTTCTTAATTTTATTTAAATTTAATAATATAATAATAATAAACAAAAAAAAAAAAAAAATGCAGCTGGTTGGATCCAACCTATTCTTGAAATAAACAACTCGCACACACTCCCTTTCCAAAAAAGATCAATACACCAAGCACTACACTTAGATTTATTGGATTTGTTGCTAAAATATCGGTATTAAACCCGAAACTCCCGGCGGATGGCCAATGACCCAAGTAAACGAAAGAATCAGTTACATTTTTCATATGATCTCCTCTTATAGATATGGATAGGACTAAGAAAATCAAACAGAGTTCTTTTTGTATCACCTCATCCCTTGTCTTTTGTTTGATTGAGCTCTTTTTATTATTATGGATTATGGAAGTTCTCAATAAGACACTTATTAGGCCTAGGCCCCAGGCCTCATGTCAATTGCGTTTGCTCCATCCTAATCCAATAAAAAAAGTAAAAAAGGAGGGTTTCCCTTCCATTAAGGGTGGGAAGGAAGAAAGCGAGTGGATTCACAAATTTATCATCCTCAAATTAGTCCTTCCCCGGGGTATTGTTTCAACGAAAAAGTGATTAGATCAACAAGTGATTAGATAATAGGGGTGAAGTGTTGATCTAATTCTAAGAAGCAAGAGGCAAGTACACAGAAAAAAAATAAGAAAATGAGTACGTATTTTAAATATTTATGGGATTAAACAAAAGGATTCGCAAATAAAAGCGCTAATGCGACAACTAGCCCATAAATTGTTAAAGCTTCCATAAAAGCCAGACTAAGTAATAAAGTACCTCGTATTTTACCCTCTGCTTCCGGTTGTCTCGCGATACCTTCTACGGCTTGGCCCGCAGCAGTACCTTGACCAACCCCAGGTCCAATAGAAGCAAGCCCTACGGCCAACCCAGCAGCAATAACAGAAGCGGCGGAAATCAGTGGATTCATAGTAAGCTCCTCACACCAAAATAAAGAAATGGTTAATGATACAATCAACCAATGAATTATTACTAATTTTATTATTTCAAAGACCCATTCGGGCGAAGTAACTAAGATAAGATAAGAGCTAAAAAGTGAATTGAGGTAATAATATTCTTGAATTAGCAGAACGACTTCAATATCTCCTTTCTAATTTCTACCGTGTAGTCTTTGTAAATCCAAAGGATTCTAGTTATTACATTTCTTTGTTCTAAGCCACTCTTTTTATTCTTGGCACGTTCTCCTCTATATGCTTGACTTCATCTGTTTATTCATTCAATCCCTGGTCACAGATAAAACGGAAGAACTCCTATTGAATTTGAATTCAGATTTAAATTCAGTAGGATGGTATGGTAAAAGAATAAAAATATATATAAATCTAAAATAAATTAAATAAATAATAGATTTATATATATATATTTATTCTATTTGTATGTATAATCTATATATAGACAATTAATGAATATCTAATATTACATATACATGTGTTTCTTCCATAACGTAAACCATTATTTATGCTGTTGAATTGGATTCTAGCCGAAGAATAGAATAATGCTTCGAAACATACACAGTAATAGGCTTATAGCCATATATATATATCCATACCTAGCTCGACCCCCTAATCAACTTTTTTATGAATCTTATTTGCTTGTAAACTCCTCTCTTCCTTTTACATTATCGCGACTCCTGCATGAATATAAATAGACGGGATCATCAGCCCGAATCATTACGTATAAAGATTTGATTGCAATTAATGACAACTTTGATCAATCGTTGAATCAAATTGAATTAAATCAAATAAAAACGGAATGATTGTTTCTATAGAACATACTCTTTTTTTTTTAGTTGTTTTAGGCGCATGTCGGAGACAGATAAGATAACAATTCTTAGTTAAATTATGAAAATATAGTAATTGCCTGAACAAATATGATCATATTATAGAATTATAGAATATTGATTAGAGAGACGTAACATAAATGGACCAAAAGTCAATCTTAGGAAAAAGATCTTTTAGATTCCTTTTTTTTTTTTTTACAATTCCTCAATTTGGTACATCTTTTTTGTTCCTACTCTAGACCATACATGCCCTTTTTGGATATATTGTGTTCCCCAGTAGATTATCTTGAGACACTCGGGAGTTGGGATTGGGATAAGCTTTTATTTATTTTTTTTTTTGAAAGCTAGTCAATGATGACCCTCCATGGATTCACCTATATAAGCCGCGGCTAAGGTTGCAAAAATAAGAGCTTGAATCCCGCTTGTGAATAATCCAAGGAACATGACAGGTATAGGAACTACTGAAGGTACTAAAGAAACAAGAACAACAACTACTAATTCATCAGCCAATATATTCCCGAAAAGTCGAAAACTAAGTGATAAAGGTTTTGTGAAATCTTCTAGGATGTTAATTGGTAAAAGTATTGGAGTTGGTTGAATGTATTTACCGAAATAACCCAACCCTTTTTTGGTAAGACCCGCATAGAAATATGCCACTGATGTGGGTAAAGCTAAAGCAACAGTAGTATTTATATCATTCGTAGGTGCTGCTAATTCTCCATGAGGTAACTGTATGATTTTCCAAGGTAAAAGAGCACCCGACCAGTTAGAAACAAAAATAAATAGAAACATAGTTCCAATAAAGGGAACCCAGGAGCCATAATCTTCTCCAATCTGAGTTTTGCTCAAGTCTCGAATGAATTCAAGGATATATTCGAAAAAATTCTGACCGTCGGTTGGAACGGTTTGTGGATTCCGAACAGCTATAGCAGCTGAACCTAATAAGATAGCAATTACGACCCAAGAAGTGATAAGTACTTGGGCATGGACTTGGAAACCCCCTATTTGCCAATAGAAATGTTGGCCTACTTCCACACCAGATATATCGTATATATCCCTTAGTGTGCTTATGGAACATAGTAGAAAATTCATATTACCCTCTGACAGAAATAGAACTTAAAAAGGAATTATTTTGATTCAGATTCAACCATCTCTTTCTCGACTCGCCTACTTTGACTTTAATCGTATATTTCAGGTGCCAAGGAATCACAGAGTATCCCCATCCATTTTTATCTCTTTTTGAGATTCAGGAATGGTAACCGATTCAATCAATCTATGGAGTTCCCAAAGTTATTGACTTATCTTAATCTTATTATTAATCAACGATTTCTTATATAGCTAGAACGACCCTCACAAATTGCGGATACTAATTTGTTAAGAATCAATCGGATTGAAGCTATAGCGTCATCGTTGGCTGGAATCGAAATATCTGCGAGATCCGGGTCGCAATTTGTATCGATTAAACAAATTGTTGGAATACCCAAAATGATACATTCTCGAAGAGCCGTATATTCTTCTTGCTGATCAACGATGATTACAATATCGGGTAACTCCGTCATATATTTGATCCCACCTAGATATGTTTGCAAGTGAGATAATTGTCTCTTCAACATTGCAGCGTCTCTTTTCGGGAGACGTTTGAGTTTCCCCGCCTCTACTCTCAAGTCCCTGAACTTATGAAGTCTCGTTTCTGTAGTAGACCAATTTGTTAACATACCCCCGAGCCATTTTTTATTAACATAATGACACCGAACCCTTATTGCAGCTGCTGCTACTGAATCCGCAGCTTTACTTTTGGTACCAACTATTAAAAAGTTCTTTCCCCTACTTGCTGCATCAAAAACTAAATCACAAGCTGCTGACAAAAAACGAGCAGTTCTAGTAAGATTTGTAATATGAATACCTTTACGCTTTGCAGAGATGTAAGGTGCCATTCTAGGATTCCATTTCCTAGTACCATGACCGAAATGCACTCCTGCTTCCATCATCTCTTCTAAATTGATGTTCCAGTATCTTCTTGTCATTTCCCCCCACACTTTATCTTTTTTTTATTTTATTTTTAAGAAACAAGGTACCTTGAAATAAATAATTGTTCCGACGGAACCTTCTGCCGGGGATTGGCCGTTGATACACGGTCCAAGTCGTTAATTACTTTCTATTCGTTATTATCTTTATTAACAAATAAAATGACCGGACCATACATACCATATATAGTTAAAAGATAGTTAAAAGTTAAAAGAAAAGAATGAATATGCTCTTATCTTATTAGGAATCATTAAATCCTGTAAATGATTGTTCTGCTGTATCATGGAAAGTCTTTTGTATGCAAAAACCCAATAATTCTCTGTGGTGGAAAAAAATATCTCTTATTTTCCCCTCGAATAAATTTTTATTTTTGATTTCCAAAGTAATGTTGTTGTGTTGCCTAGAACGATGCACTAATCCTTTAAATCCGGTACCAACAGGTATCATACCCCCCAGAACAACATTCTCTTTCAGGCCTTTCAACCAATCAATACGACCTCGTAGAGCGGCTTTTGCCAAAACTCGAGCGGTTTCTTGAAAACTCGCTTCGGATATGAAACTTTGAGTATTCAGAGATGCCTTCGTTATTCCCAATAAAATGGCTCGGTAACAGATTGATTCTTCTAAAGCGCGCCCTGTCCGTTCCGCTCGCAACAATCCGATTAGTTCTCCGGGTGAAAAAACATTAGACATTCCATTTTCTGAAACTAACACTTTTGATGTTATTTGACGTACAATAATCTCTATGTGCCTATTATGGATCTGCACCCCCTGGGATCGATAAACCTTTTGGATCTTATTAACCAAAGAAATACGACTTTGCGCTATGGTTAGCTCAGCTCCAATTAAAAATCCCCAAGGATTTCCAATAATTTTTGTTATATGTTTGTTCCAACCTTCAACCCTCTTCTCTAAGTTCGTCGATATTGAATGAATTGAGCGCACTTCTAACACCTGTTCTACTTTTGGAAGACCCTGCGTTATATCACCCGATCTCGATTTTTCATATATAAATGTAACTAATGTATCTCCTTCATAAATAATTTCTCCATAATGGCCATGAACGGTTGCTCCCGGAGTGGCCAAATGAGGCTTAGCCGATCTTATTACTAAGGAGTTAACATGAACAATTATAACTTGACCGGATTTTATGCGCGGTCCATATTTGGATAGACATACATTTTCACAAATAAACTGCCCAAGGCTAATTGTTGTGGATGTCTTCTCACAATAATTGAGATGGAGAAAGCACCAATTAAAATCGAATGGATTAAAAATGATGTTACTAAAAGGATCGCAATTGTAAATTTCCCCTTTTTCATCTATTAAATAATATTGAATGGCTCGGAAAGTCTGTTTTAAATTCTCAAGTCGCAAATATTTATTTAACAAGATCTGATTATAAGTTATTAAGCAACAAGATGAATAAAAATTCGCAATTTTAAATACAGTACCCAGGGGGCCTAACAAATTGCTAATAGCAATCGTGGAATCTTCTTTAATTGATTTTTTTCTCACACTGAGAGATTTGGAACCATTGAATGGACCAATTCGAGAACAATTAGATGATGACAAAATTAGAAAAGATTGGCATTGCTTATTTTTATTCAGCAACATATGAATAGTCCCCTGCTGTTGGGTAAGTGATTGAATCTTCGCCTTGGGGTAAAAAGGATTAATATTGGTGCGATCTGATCCATTATCGAGATTCAATCCCGAACCTCCCCTATCATCCCTTTTTCCGGTATACGAAATAGGGGACTTAACTAAGTCAATTCTTATAAAATTTCGAATCAGATCATTTGTCCTTACTTCAACAAAGGAAGCATGGACTTCTTCTATAGAACTATTTTGTCCTTGGTCCCAATTCAATACTAAACAAGTTCGAACTAATTGAATATTTGTGTGAGAGATTCCTCGAATGGGTTTGCCGTTTCCATCGTTTCCATAAAGGATATAATTGACAACTTGGAGTTGCACATTATCTCTTTCCTGCAACAGATCCTGGGGGAAAAGCGTTGCTAAATTTATGCCATCAGCTATTTCATATGTGACTACAGGCCGAACCAAAACAAAATACTTTTTCTTGATGGGTGTAATCCGTTGGACATAGATCCAATTTTTCAATTTTTTTGAGTCCTTAGCATTTTTTTCTCCCGTTCCTGGTGGTATCAAGATGCCGCTATGCCGAGAGATTTTATCTGTCTCTCCGGGAAAATGTATATCTCCAGAAAATATTTTCAATTCAATCTTTTTCTTTTTTCTCTCCACTCGGACCAATCCACCTACTTGGCTTCTTGTATTTAAAGCGATTCGTGTACCTACTCCAATGATACTATTGTTCCGTACCTTTATGGACGAAGATCTGGGTAAAATATGCACTTCTTCGGGAATGAAAAAAAAGCGATCTACTTTCATTTGGTATTTCGGCCTAAATTCTTTTGCTCCTCGATATTCAATCAAATCTTCTTTTTTTAGGATGAAATCCACCTCTATGGTACCATATTTAGTAATTCCTGAATTGCTTCTTCTGTATTGGGGATCATCGAAATAAGCAAGAATACAATTTTTACGTAAAATACCAGTTATGGGTATTTCAATTGAGATACCAGAACAGGACATTAGTTCTTTCTCTCGTTCTTGATCATATTGGAATGGGAGGATGAATCTATTTCTTCGCCTCTTCCCCAATAAATCAGAATTCTCTACTAGAATGGCAGAGTATATGAAATTCCAATGGCCGTTGGATATAATTCGATCTGATCTTGAATAATAAAAACTCTTATCTACTTTTTTACCGAAAGGATCCAAACTAAACAATTTGTGTCTCACTCGATCATTAGTCACTGAGAGGCCAGAAATATATCTCTGTTCCACAGAAAGAGAATGAACATTCATTTGATCTTGATCCCTGTGGAGGGAAAAAGGCACTCTATTAGATCTGCACGGGTCCCCCGATAATATCCATAAATGGCTTGTTTTTGGTAAGAGATGAACATTCCCGTATGTATATTCAGGTGCATGGTACACGTCGGTACTCCAGTGCATTTCTCCCTCTGAGTCAGAATAAATATGTTTTCGAACTCTTTCTTTAAAATTCAAAGTAGATGTTCCAGCGCGAATCTCGGCGATCACTTGTTCTGATTCTACATATTGACCATTTTGAACTAAAAGAAAACTTTTTGGTGGAATATTCACACTATGGATAATGCCCTGACTCTCAATAGTTACATACAGGTCTATATAACATAGAAAAGCAGGATGCCCATGACGTGTACGTGTTGGATGAACCAAATCCTCATTAAATTGAATTT